ACAGAAGCGGCAGAAATCAATGGATTCATATTAAGTTCCTCGCACCAAAAAAAAGAAATGGTTAATGATACAATCAACCGATGAATTATTACTTCATTATTCCATCACTTAAGATCTATCCGAAAAAAAAAAAAGAACTAAGAACTCTGAATTGAAATAATAATATTACTGAATCATCAGAGCTACTTCGATATCTCGTTTTTAGTTCCTATCCGTGGAGTCTTTGTAAATCTATATGGTTCCAATTCTTCCATTTCTTTGTTCCGAACCATTCCATTCTTTGGATTCTTCGCTCTTTCTCTTCTATATGCATGCTTGACTTCATTTGTTTATTCATTCAATCCACAGTCACAGATAAAACGGAAGGGCTTGCATTGGAATCCGTCTAAATTCAGTGGGATGGGAAATAATATATATGGATAGCCCATATATAACTAGTGAATATCTAATATCACATATACATTGTTTCTTTAATAACGTAAACCATCCGTATCTTCTATTGAACCGGATTCTAGAATCATTCTTCGAAACATATACAGGGATTGGCTTAGAGCCCTTACATATACCCAGCTCAACCCCCCTTACTTTTTTTTAATTCTCTAATATCATACATTTTTTTTTTGCTCCTATTCTAGATCGTATATACCGGTATGAGTTGGGATAAGCTTTTTTTTAAGACCATTTCAGAAGCTAGTCAATGATGACCCTCCATGGATTCACCTATATAAGCTGCGGCTAAAGTTGCAAAAATAAGAGCCTGAATCCCGCTTGTGAATAATCCAAGGAACATGACAGGTATAGGAACCACCGAAGGTACTAAAGAAACAAGAACAACAACTACTAATTCATCCGCTAATATATTCCCGAAAAGTCGAAAACTAAGTGATAAGGGTTTTGTGAAATCTTCTAGGATGTTAATTGGTAAAAGTATTGGAGTTGGTTGAATGTATTTACCGAAATAACCCAATCCTTTTTTGGTAAGACCCGCATAGAAATATGCCACTGACGTAGGTAAAGCTAAAGCAACAGTAGTATTTATATCATTCGTGGGTGCAGCTAACTCTCCATGCGGTAACTGTATGATTTTCCGGGGTAAAAGGGCACCTGACCAGTTAGAAACAAAAATAAATAGGAACATAGTTCCAATAAAGGGAACCCAAGGACCATATTCTTCTCCAATCTGAGTTTTGCTCAAGTCTCGAATGAATTCGAGGACATATTCGAAGAAATTCTGACCGTCGGTTGGAATGGTTTGTGGATTCCGAACAGCTATAGTGGCTGAACCTAATAAGATAGCAATTACAACCCAAGAAGTGATAAGTACTTGGGCATGGACTTGGAAACCCCCTATTTGCCAATAAAAATGTTGGCCTACTTCCACATCGGATATATCGTATAACACTTTTAGTGAGTTGATGGAACAGGGTAAAACATTCATATTGCCCTCTGACATAAATAGAACTTAAAAAGGAATTATTTTGATTCAGCCATCTCGTATCTCTTTCTCAACTCGTCTACTTTGAATCAATCGTATATTTCGGATCCCAAGTGATCACATAATATCCCCAGTGATTTTGATCTCTTTTTTGAGACTCAGGGATAGTAACCGATTCAATCAATTTATGGAGTTTCCAAAGTCATTGACTTATCCTATTATTAATCAACAATTTCTTATATAGCTAGAACCGCCCTCACAAATTGCGGATACTAATTTGTTAAGAATCAATCGGATTGAAGCTATAGCGTCATCGTTCGCTGGAATCGGAATATTTGCGAGATCCGGGTCACAATTTGTATCGATTAAACAAATTGTTGGAATCCCCAAAGTGAGACATTCTCGAAGAGCCGTATATTCTTCTTGCTGATCAACGATGATTACAATATCGGGTAACCCCGTCATATATTTGATCCCGCCCAGATAGGTTTGCAAGTGAGATAATTGCCTCTTCAACATTGCTACATCTCTTTTCGGGAGACAGTTGAGTTTCCCCGTATTTTGTTCCGATCTCAAGTTCCTGAACCTATGAAGTCTCATTTCTGTAGTGGACCAATTCGTTAACATACCACCGAGCCATTTTTTATTAACATAATGACACCGAGCCCTTATTGCAGCTGATGCTACTGAATTGGCTGCTTTATTTTTGGTACCAACTATTAAGAAGTGTTTTCCTATACTTGCTGCATCAAAAACTAAATCACAGGCTTCTGACAAAAAACGAGCAGTTCGAGTAAGATTTGTAATATGAATACCTTTACGCTTTGAAGAGATGTAAGGTGCCATTCTAGGATTCCATTTCCTAGTACCATGGCCAAAATGAACTCCTGCTTTCATCATCTCTTCAAAATTAATGTTCCAATATCTTCTTGTCATTTCTCCCCACATTTTCTCTCTTTTTTTTTTATTTAAGAGGTACCTGAAATAAATAATTGTTCCGACGGAACCTTCTACCGGAGATTGACCGTTAATACCCAGTCCAAGTCATTAATTCCTTTCTATTCG